AGTTAGCTTCCGTCATTATGTATTGAACAGAAGCAAAAGCCTCAGTAACGGTCGGACGGTAGTAAAAAGTCATAGCAAAGCCTGTAGCTACTTGTACTAAAAAACAAGTAAGCGTAATTCCTCCTAGACAATAAAATATGTTGACATGAGGAGGAACGTATTTACTAGTTATATCATCTGCAATCGCCTGAATCTCGAGACGTTCTTCGAACCAATCGTAAACTTTATTGAGATAGGTAACCCGGGGAGACTCCCCCTCCGAGAACCGTATATGAGAATTTCATCTCGTACAGCTCAAACAAAAACACCCAAATACTGGGTGAAAAGGGTATGGAATAGAAAATTGGAAACTTCTTAATCTTCTGATTCAATCTTATCTAAAGATACGAAAGAGTCAAAATCAGAAAGCTCTTCTTTGTGGTTATAATTAGAATGCCAAAAAATCAAGTCGGCTCCCTTGTCTTTATGTTGATCGTTACAGGCCTCTTGAATCTTCTATTTACCTATTTCTTTTTCTTTGATTTGTTATTTTTATTTGTATGGAATGCGGTTTTACTTTTGTTTTCTTTATTATTGATAGGAATTTTCTTGTTAAGACCCTATGAATCAATTGAAACCTCAGATTCATACTAGAACCACGATGATTCAATAAAACCTTCAAACTAAGTCCAAAGATTCCCCGAGTAAGAACCATTGGATCATCATTTATTCAACGAGGAGAATAGATAAACTTACTAAAAATACAAAGAAACATTTGTCCTTTGAGCAAAATCAAAGCAGAAATGGGAATTTGAAAGATTTTTCTTCTTTCAATTTCTAACTTTTTCTAATTTTGGAATCCGGCCGCGAGGTCTGAATATTAAGTATGAATCATAGTTCGAATACTTCGTGATCTATTTCATGTATTCCGTGCTCCAGATACTAGAATAAATATCCGACGGGGTAAAACCATCTCTATCAAGACGACAGACCCATTCTCTGTACTATCAATAGGATCAATTATAACAAGTCACACACTCATATTCCGGAAATACAGAAACAAAAAAATTGCGCGGTCGAACTACCAAGTCGAACTACCAAAAAAAAATGAGCTAAAATCAAAATCCGGGACCTAAATGCTTCCCTTTTTGTATTTAAAAGCTAGGATTTTGGGGTTCTTGTAACTCTAATTCAGTGAAATTCCATCCAGTAAAACGGAAGAATTATAAATCTCCAAAATAATAGATAGGAATATCGCAAATAGGGCCATTGCGACACCCATCAAAGGAGTAGTTCCCCATCCAGGAGCTACTTTACCATATTCCGAATTCAATGGTTTCAATAAATCCCCTACCGCAGTTCGTCTTGGACCAGATCTAGAACTACCCTCAACAGTTTGTGCAGCCATAAATCCTATTTTGTATTCATTGAGATCTGTTGACTTTGTATACCATTCCGTTGTAAATAAACGATCTTATCATAGATCCATTGTGGTCTTGAAATTCTATAAGAATGGAAACAGCAACCCTAGTCGCCATCTCTATATCTGGTTTACTTGTAAGTTTTACTGGGTACGCCTTATATACTGCTTTTGGGCAACCCTCTCAACAACTAAGGGATCCATTCGAAGAACACGGGGACTAGTTGACGTAATGGGCCTCCCAATATTGCAATATTGGGAGGCCCATTACGTCAATTGAGATAATGAAAAATCATTTCATTTTTTTAGTTGGAACTTTAGGCGGTTCTCGAAAAAAGATAGCGAAAAAAATGATCCCTAAAGTCGAGACTAAGAGGAATGTATAAACCAATGCTTCCATAAATTCGATCGCGGTTTACAATTATAGCTTCCATACCTGTTTATTTGGGATTATCTCCCGAATTAAAGAAAAAAGAAGAATCAAAGAAAAGGCGGCATTTTCAATCCAGATTTCTTCAGTACCTTATGTAAAATCACAAACAGAAAATCGAAACCAGAAGCGAAAAATAACAGAGCAGCATCAGACTATTTGCCTTCTTGTCGTTGGATCTCCAAGTTTTTGGAATGCTCCAAATTCCACTTGAGCATCCAAATCTGGGTCAATACCAGCAAAAACATCTCTGAACAGGGTTCTAGCACCATGCCAAATGTGTCCGAAGAAGAAGAGCAGAGCAAACGAAGCATGTCCAAAAGTAAACCAACCCCTTGGACTGCTACGAAAAACACCATCGGATTTCAAAGTAGCACGATCTAATTCAAAAATTTCACCCAATTGAGCACGTCTAGCATATTTTTTCACAGTAGCCGGATCACTATAACTCACTCCATTCAGTTCACCACCATAGAACTCAACAGTTACACCTACTTGTTCGACACTATACTTCGATTCTGCCCTTCTAAAAGGAACATCGGCTCTAACAATTCCATCTCCGTCTACCAAAACAACTGGAAATGTTTCAAAAAAAGTAGGCATACGACGTACAAAAAGTTCACGCCCTTCTTTATCTCTAAAGATCGGGTGTCCTAACCACCCGACAGCTATTCCATCCCCGTTATCCATTGAACCCGCTCTGAATAATCCCCCTTTCGCCGGATTATTTCCGATGTAATCATAAAAAGCTAATTTTTCAGGAATTTTCGACCAAGCTTCTGATAAACTTTGATTTTCGGCTAGTCCAGCACTAACTCTTCGATATATTTCTTGCTGAAAGTATCCCTGATCCCATTGATAACGGGTGGGACCAAATAATTCGATGGGGGTAGTTGCTGAACCATACCACATAGTTCCAGCAACAACAAAAGCTGCAAAAAAGACAGCAGCGATGCTGCTGGAAAGAACGGTTTCAATATTGCCCATACGTAATCCTTTGTATAGACGTTGAGGCGGACGGACACTAAGATGGAATAAGCCTGCTAAGATGCCCAATGTCCCTGCTGCAATATGATGAGAGGCTATTCCTCCTGGAACAAAAGGGTCAAAACCTTCCACACCCCACGCTGGATTTACAGCCTGTACCTTTCCAGTTAGTCCATAAGGGTCGGACACCCATATTCCAGGACCATACAATCCTGTTACATGAAATGCGCCAAACCCAAAACAAGCTACTCCGGAGAGAAATAAATGAATTCCAAAGATCTTAGGCAAATCCAAAGAAGGTTTTCCTGTACGTTCATCACCAAATATTTCTAGATCCCAATACACCCAATGCCAAATAGCTGCCAAGAAGCACAAGCCAGAAAACACAATATGTGCCCCAGCTACACCTTCGTAACTCCAAATACCCGGATTCGTTATCGTCCCTCCTGTAATACTCCAACCGCCCCATGAATTGGTTATTCCTAAACGAGTCATGAAGGGTATAACGAACATACCTTGTCTCCACATTGGATCAAGAACGGGGTCGGAGGGATCAAAAACTGCTAATTCATATAGAGCCATTGAACCGGCCCAACCAGCAACCAGAGCTGTATGCATTATATGGACAGAAAGCAAACGACCGGGATCATTCAATACGACGGTATGAACACGATACCAAGGCAAACCCATGGGAATACCCCTTTATCAACAAAAAATAGACACTATGTAACTTTATTGCATTATTGCATTGAAAAAAAAAACTATGCTATGGACCGCCCTTTTTTTTTCAGCCGATTCTCTCGGAAAAAGGATTAATATTTGTTCTATTCTTTTAGTATTTAGTAATAATGGAACAGTTCGGTTCGTAGGAAAAAAGAGAAGCAGATCTATTCTATACTCGATAAGTACCAATACGCAATGGGGGTTGATTCCCTTTTCTATGAGCGAATGCATCTATATTTGGTCATCATTCAAAGGGCCTATTCGTAAGAATTTTCCTTTCTTCATTCTGTTTTCCTTTACTTTATTTTCTGAACTTATTCAATCTATATATAAAATATGATAAAGGTCGATATTATTAAGATAATAAGCACATTATTACGCTTCCACATCAAAGTGAAATAGAGTACTTAATTCTTTTTTCTTTCAGTTTATGCCTATTGGTGTTCCAAAAGTACCTTTTCGAAGTCCCGGAGAGGAAGATGCATCTTGGGTTGACGTATAGTGCGACTTGTCAGATATATTGGGTCATATGGGATTTCCCCATTCTCTCCCTCGATGGAGATATCCTCTGTTTCGCCCCCAAAAAAAAATTGAATTATCAAAAATTTGTAGCGTGAAGCGCAATGAAGTGCAAATAGATCCGTTTTGTGAGGAGGTATCTAGATTAAATAATATTAGCAATTAAAATAATTTATGGTCGGCTTGGCTGGACCAATAAAATGAAGTATCCAGGCTCCGTTTAAAAAACCCAATTGGTAATATATTTATGATTATTACTTATATCATAAACGATTCGATTTCGTTAAATAGGAATGATCTCAAACTGTTAATCAATCGAATCCAAAAGGGAATGAATATGAATACGTCGAATATTTAGCAGAAGGCATGAAAGAAATGAATTGAAAAAAGGGGGGGTAATAGCAAAAAAAAGACGTGGTATTGGGGTCATTTGTCCTATATGGACAAATCAAAATCGGGCAGATACTTACTCGGAGTAGAGCATAAACCTAAAAAAATTGAAGAAGCCCATTCAGGAACAAGAAAATGACATCGTGATTTTTGAATCGGATCTCGATGAAAAAATACATCAATGAAAGGTTAGTTCGATAAGTTTAGTGAATTGTTTTTTCTATTATAGGAAAACCCGCCAAAGTCATCGTTCTTGAAAAATGGAAGAAAAGCCCCTTCGCTAGAAGTTAGAAAGAACCCGCTATGAAAAAAGAAAGAGGGCTGGAGTTTACACATTGATTTTTTTCGCATGTTGAACCGTATGCATCAAAAGGTGCCTGTACGGCTCCTAAAGGATACAATTTGATCCTAATCAACCGACTTTATCGAGAAAGATTACTTTTTTTAGGCCAAGAAGTTGATAGCGAGATCTCGAATCAACTTATTGGTCTTATGGTATATCTCAGTATAGAGAATGATACCGAGGATCTTTATTTGTTTATAAACTCTCCTGGCGGCTGGGTAATACCCGGAATAGCTATTTATGATACTATGCAATTTGTGCGACCAGATGTACACACAATATGCATGGGATTGGCCGCCTCAATGGGGTCTTTTATCCTGGTCGGAGGAGAAATTACCAAACGTCTAGCATTCCCTCACGCTTAGCGCCAATGAGTTTTTTATTTGAGAGAAAAAAGAAGACTATGCCTTCACCATATGAATTATTAATATTCAGTAATAATAGCATGGCACTTCGAATTCGATATCCAAATTCTTTATTGTTTTTTTTTTTCAAAAGATTCTCGATTATGTATCGAAAGAGTAGTATGAGACAAACGAAGGGTATTTACGACTTTATCTTACCTATCGTAGGCCTATTTCAGCGTCACAAACTTTTTTTACACCAGAGGATTATTAACAGGATTTAGGTTATCAAAGAGTACGAAAATAAAAAAAAAGAAAGAAACTTTGGGATTGCTGAATAACAGCCGAAATAAATATAGAAAGCAACGGGGCCATCATAGTATTTTTGAACTCCTCCAAAAAAAAGAAGGGTGGTAATTGGATCATTTACCGATCTGGGTATAAGAGACCCCATATTTTCTCTTTCTTCGATGAAAGGTAAAAAAGTGAAGTCCATTGGAGAGCCGTATGCAATGCGCAAAAATGCCCGTACGGTTGTTCAATTCTATCTTTTTCTTATTCTTTCTCTCTTCCCCTCCACGGATCGTCGAGCTATAGGAATCTTTTATTATGTTATATTATCTATATCGTTTTATTATGTTATCTTATCTATATAATCAGGGTAATGATCCATCAACCTATTGCCGCTTTTTATGAGGCACAAACGGGCGAATTTATCCTGGAAGCGGAAGAACTACTGAAACTGCGCGAAACCCTTACAAGGGTTTATGTACAAAGAACAGGCAAGCCCTTATGGGTTGTATCCGAAGACATGGAAAGGGATGTTTTTATGTCAGCAACAGAAGCCCAAGCTCATGGAATTGTTGATCTTGTAGCGGTTGTATAAAAAATAGCAGTGATTTCACGCAAATACACGATTTCCGATTTTATCTTCTTACTTCTTAAGGGTTTAATATTCTATATAATCTATTAAATAGAAGAAATTCATAATCGTCCGGTTAGGATCGATCTAAACCAACCCCTAATGTATAATTCAGCATGCCAACTATTAAACAACTTATTAGAAACCCAAGACAGCCAATCAGAAACGTCACGAAATCCCCCGCTCTTGGGGGATGCCCTCAGCGCCGAGGAACATGTACGAGGGTGTATGTGCGACTCGTTTAAATCATGGGTTGAGACAAAACAAAAGAAAGAAAACGAATTTTCCAATATCAATGATCAGTACCATTGAATCGGATAGAATGGAAGAACTCCATTCACGATCTAAAACTAAAAAGGATAGATCTATCATATCTTTCTATTGTGTATGAAATTTATGGTTTCCATTGGTGCAAATTCAATCACTTCAATTTGCAATTTAAGATGAGAAAGAATTCCCCATTGGTAACAAATAGTTATCCATTAAGCGGGGGGAAATCCTATTTAAAAAGCGGAAAGATTATGTTTCTACTCTTGCAAGAACGGACTAACAGGGTCAGCTACCCAACCAAACTTCATAATTAAATACCGTTACTGTATAAGGTATATCTCGTTAGGAAAGACCTATTACTGGAAAATTCATGGGTAGAGCCAAAGAGTGGTAACTGTACAAGTTACCAATACAATAGGATTGATTAAATGAGGGAAAGGGCTCCGGTGTATAGAAAGGACCTCACCGTTTAAGAAGTAACCATAGAGACGATGGAACCCACAATTTCTTTATCTATTTCTATTTACTACTTTATTTTATTTCCAATGCGCCTAGAAAAAAGGAAAAAAGTGTGGTCGGGAAGGTTATAGTAGCAAAAGCCATTGGAATTTTCATCTTATAAATTGGAAGAATCCGTTTTGTTATTAATAGACTAGGAAAGGGGAAATGAATAACTGAAAGAAAGGAAATCAATTAGTTATTCATCAAAGTTTCATTTATTCAATGACCAGAATTAGACGAGGATATATAGCTCGGAGACGTAGAACAAAACTTCGTTTATTTGCCTCAAGCTTTCGCGGGGCTCATTCAAGACTTACTCGAACAATTACGCAACAGAAAATAAGAGCTTTGGCTTCGGCTCATCATGATAGAGATAGGAAAAAAAGAGATTTTCGTCGTTTGTGGATCACTCGAATAAATGCAGTAATTCGGCGAAATCGAGTATCCTATATTTATAGTAGATTAATACACAATCTGTATAAGGGGCAGTTGCTTCTTAATCGTAAAATACTTGCACAAATAGCTATATCAAATAGTAATTGTCTTTATATGATTTCCAATGAGATCATAAAATAAGGAGGTTGGAAGGAATCTTCCAGAATCTTTTAAATGGAGTTCTCTGGAGAATGAACTCCGGGAAGGTAGAATAGAAATTACTATGATAAAATCGGGATAATATGATAAAATCGTCAAAATGAGCGAACACGTTCAATAAAAAAAGATTTATTCTTATTCCCCAATTCTTTTTTTTCTTACAACACAACGGATTCCAGGATTTGTTGACCAAAACATCCAGGTGTTTGAGTTCTGATTGGAATTTTGATTCAATTGAGGAGTAAGCCTATTTTTTTCTGGTTCTAAGACCTGTAGTTCTAGCGGTCGACTCACTTCTTTCAAATTGTTTCTCATTATTAAGAAAAGGTAACGAAGATAAAATACGAGCTTGTTTTATAGCAATAGTAATTAATCGTTGTTCTTTTAAGGTCAATCTATTCACTCGTCTAGATAATATTTTTCCTTGTTCACTAATAAATCGACTAATTAAACTCATGTTTCTATAATCAATTCGATCCCCCGATTGGATCGGGGGCAAACGCCTACGAAAAGATCGCTTGGATTTAAGAAAGAGCCGCTTGGATTTATCCATAATTTTTTTATTCCTTAGCCTTCAAATCCTAATCGTTAAAATCCTATTCCGATCCAATCAAAAATGATTTCTAAAATGAATTAATAGGATTTGCTTGTCTCTATTTAGTTGTTTCTATTTAAATATATGAATAATAGATCGATATATATATCTAATTTTTTTTCATGTTCCTTGGAAGAGTGACACACAAGAACTCGGTTCGATCTATATCTATTTCTTTATCTCCCCATGAATTGTATGTTTGGAACAATAGGGACAGAATTTTCTCAATTCCAATCGACTAGGTGTATTGTGTCGATTCTTTTGAGTAATATATCTGGAAATACCCGCCAATTCCTTATTAACACCGTTTCCAACACAACCGGTACATTCCAAAATAACCCTTACTCGGACATCTTTACCCTTGGCCATGAACCTCCTTTCGGGTTTTGATTCACCCAACTTTTCTATTTTCCGATCCAAAGCGAATAAGAAGAAAGGAACCAAAAAAAATAGAAGTTGCTAACAACTCAAAATCCAATTCTGAAATAAAGATTTTGTTGCAATCCATATAGTAAATAGTAAGTAATACAAAAATTTCTAACTATATTTCTACTCACAGTACAGTATTTCATTTAAGTATCTTGTATTGTATGATACTCTTCCCCTAGCCACATTTCCATTTCGCTTTTCTTTTAACTTTAACTCGATTCTTTTAACTTTAACTCTATTTTGAATTTAATTGGAGCCTGAACCCGAGTTTCGCTGAGGTGGAATCCACTTTTTCTTTCTCGTTCGCCCCTTATTCTATCTATCGAATTCCAAAAAAAAAAAACAAGAAAAGAGGGGAACGAGAGACAAATATTTGATTCTATCTCTACTCTTCTTCACCCCTTTCTATGTCAATAACTAGAATGAAAAAAAAGGAAATGTCAACGCATCGGGGAATAAACGATTGATTTCTATCAATAAACCTGCTAAAGACCCGAACCATAGAGTACTTAGTACCGGGGCCACGGAAAGATATGTTTTTAGATCTCGCATTGAAAATCCTCCTTCTTTTTTTTTGTATTCCATATTGTAATACATTATGGTAAGAGATGTATATGTAGTTAAAGACCCCTTCTATTTGTGTGCGGAATCCCTAATTCAAATTGAAATGGGCAATGATTCGGTAGATAAGATTTTTTTTCTTTTTCTTAAAGCAGAAAAAAGGGTCCCTTTCCGTCTGAGAATTCCCGAGAAAAATATTTTTTTTTTATTATATGTTATATGATATGAGACGAAAAAAAAAAGAAATGCCGGGATCCATTTTGCATATCAATGGAGGAAAGAGAATAAGGATGTGGAAAACAAGACGGGGATTCTCTACAATGATACTGTAGACCAATTGAAAGGGATGTAGCGCAGCTTGGTAGCGCGTTTGTTTTGGGTACAAAATGTCACGGGTTCAAATCCTGTCATCCCTACCTATTACTGTTCAGAGGAACAGTAACGAGAGATCCATTTTGATCGATTCAATTTGGACATACATAATCTTTAATGATATGTGATAGTATACACATGCAAGAAATATTTATCGGCGTTAGAAAAAAAAAAAGAATCCCCCTCCTTATAGTCTTTTCCGTTGTGATAAGAAAGCGCTCTTAGTTCAGTTCGGTAGAACGTGGGTCTCCAAAACCCGATGTCGTAGGTTCAAATCCTACAGAGCGTGATACCGCTCTTGCCTTGTTAGCTTGGTAGATCGAAAATTACACTAAACTGAAATAATTGAACAGCAATCTGAATTTGACCTTGACCTCCCCCGGATTAAATTAAATAAAATTAAATTAAGTAAGGGGGGGTCAGTTAAAAAAAGAGATGTTAATTAATCAAAGGTCCAACTGATCACCACGTCTGTATTGTAAATATGCGGTTACGAATAATCCAGCCAAAGTAATAGGAATTAGACCTAAGACGATTCCAAATAGAAAAACTTCAATCATTTCAATTTCATTTCTTTGAAAGGGGGAAAAGAGAGGTAATATCTATCCCTAAATATTAATC